AGAGCCAATCAACCCTTTTCCCTGATTATCGTCACTTAAATTAAATCCCACTAGCCGAAATTGAATCCGTCAAGTAAGAGATAAGCCAGAGATCCAGATCATTAGAATACGTCACCGGTCCGAGACGAGATGGGTACTTCTAAAAGCTGTTTTCTATAGATCTATAGAAAAGTCGGTCAATGAATGAATACAATTCCCGCAGGAAAAGGAAGGAGTTCGAGTGCCTGACTTAGCGTAGCGGGACTTCCTATTAGACTTACATATATGAATATGGATTCCACAGAGAAAGCTGTCGATAGTTCGAATTCTGCTTCCATCTTTAGGCCCCAAAGACTATGCTCCCGAATTGGACCTATTTGTATTGTAAAGGGTTATGCCTCTGTTTTTTTACTAAATACGTCTCGATTTCTCAAATTAGGTAGATGACCGAGGCACCGAATCCAAGGTCTTCACTTCTTCGAAAAGCGCATTCGATCGGGGAATTGGCGCAAATTGTTCAACTTGACTGGTCACGCGACGGGTTTCCTTTGAAATCTATAGGTTGAGCAACCAGCCCTATCAATGATAGCCGAGATAGCCTTTGTGGTCCATTACACAATGGGAACACTGCTTGAGGAATGGGAATCTTCATATTATATTCCGGATGGATGGTTCCAGTAATGCCATCCTGTGGACGAGTGAGCTTGAGCTTCGTGTTCCAAAGTACATACGAAAAATTTCTATCAATGGTAATCCTTCTGGTTTTAATTGGATGGTATTAGTATGGCTTGTCTAGGGTTAAAGTAGTAATTGAATCGGTCCTAGAACGGCTTTCCGTTTTTTTATATCCGGAGAGAGTTTTAAAGATGTACCCCCGGGTTAAAAAGCGTATATGAGACTCATAAATGGTCCTTTTCACTATTGAAGCTATCAAAGGTATCTTGGCTTGACTTGGCATTAAGAAGCAAACAAAGTATAACCTGCGAATAAAGCATCTTTGTCAATGTCAGGAGTGAGAATGACTTGGTAAGGAGTTTTCTTTTGTTTATTCCTTTAATCCTCTATAAGGGCTCTACAATACCCTTCATTGGAAGTTACAATCTAGGCATTTCCTGTTAATAATAATAAGGTCAGTCTTGTTGCGGAAGCTGTTTCGGAGTCATATTCTTATATTAAGTCCCCCACTATTGCCCCAAAAGTGTCTTCTTACTTTCTAGGCCCAGTAGAAGGATAACTAGAGGGTCCGTCCCATATAGTAGTTAGCTCGACCCCACGATAAATTCACTCTACTTTACACAAAAAGCACGTGATAGGGAATTTTATTTGAAGGCAGTTCAATCAAGTTCTTTTGCGCATAGAACGGATTTTCAATACTATTCTTAGCATATGACGATCTACTTCAAGGTGACAGACATTGAAAGAAAGGGAAAAAGAGGAATAACATAGTTTTCGTATGAATTGCTAACGATTCCTTCAGTTAAGGATTATCCGTAGAAACTAGACCTTGTAGACCGTGGATACTAGTCCTAATCTGTCTATCGTGTTGAAGGCGTGGACATGTTGGAGTAGTTATAGAGGCTAAGGCAGATGGCTTAATATCTAGAGTGTCTAAGTCTTACGTAAGGTAAGGTTAATACCCTCTAGGGCTATTATTGCTATAAGGTTTCAATAGTAAGATCCCACTGTAGGTTTCCCCGTAACGAGCTTATATAGGAGATCGCCGTGTCGGCATACCATAATTAGTGGAGGATCGACTCTTTGTCTAGTGAGTCAATCACGGGGCAGCAAGCCGGTCACTCAGACGTGGGAGCGGCCCTCCCTAAGCTTTTCCGGATTTTAGGGCTGGCATGTTTCATTGTCGTGACGAGGAAATTACGTATAGAAAGAAAGATTGTCTCAATATCAAGGCAAGCGAGTAAATAAAGTTTCGCGCAGCTCAATCCCTGAGTTCCCAAGAGCCCCATGCCTTTACTGGTAAACAACCAACCACATATGTGGAAACACAAAAGTCTTTCCTCTTGTTGGGGGGAGCAGAGCTACAAAGTCACCAAAGGAATGAATCTCTGGCATAAAATCCAGGAAATGCTTAGGCTGTTTTTCCTAGCTTTCCACAGGGCTAGAATAGCCCTTTGTTGGATTGGTTTGGAATCCCCCCAGTCTCTTACGTTCGTGATTCTATCTGTGAACCTTATTGTTTGTTTCTATTCCGGGGACATCGCAACATGCGATGGGGTGGGAGGTGTGGAGGGACCTCCTTCACCGCCTGTTGTGGGCATTCGGGTAGCCCCGGAGGTTTTGGGGGTGCCCCCCGCTGCCCCGGAGGTTTTGGAGGTGCCCCCCGCTGCCCCGGAGGTTCCGGTATTATTGGATGCATTAATACCGGACCCCCAAAGAGAGGCCGAGCTTTACTCACGTTTCTGGATCAATACGTTAGGGGAAAATCCAACCCTACGTAGAATTAGCGATACTATCTCGGTTCAAAGCGAGATAGATAGGCTAATTGAAGCCGCTTTGATTCATAGCGGCTTCAATCCGACTCGGGTATTGCGTAACCGCCATCGGATAAGAGGTATAGTTTTTTATCCGAGAGGTAGGGCACTCTCCTTGCGGCAGTACCGCTACCATCTACGCAGTATCTACCGGTTGGGTACCCGAGACACACGGGCCTTCCAACGTCTTATGACGGCGGTTAGAAACTATGATCTATGGCTATAGGAATAGATCAGAGTAGAGGTGGGTAGCGGCACTGGGTGGGACCGAGAGCAAGAAAGGACGGGGGGCAACCTGCCTTTTTCATTTAAGTGACGTTTTTGACTCAGTGCTCCATGCGGGGAAAATGAAAACTTAATTCGTTCGGATCCTCCCACATGTTCAATCTTTTTTTAGCGGTTTCCCCAGAGATCTTTATCATTAATGCAACCTTCATTTTGCTCATTCATGGAGTTGTATTTAGTACCTCTAAGAAATATGATTATCCACCGTTAGTCAGTAATGTGGGTTGGCTTGGATTACTTAGTGTTTCGCGCCTAGGAGGGCAGCGCGCTTTGGGATGCGGAGGAGCGGAGCTGCTCGAACGAATGAATGTGAGAGGAGCGAAAAAAGCCCAGCTCCCTAACCTAATGCGGCACCGGGTTCGGACCGCAGGGAACCGTAGCATGGGAGGATGTCTAATCCTTTTGCAGCCGCAAGGCTGGCTAATCGTACGCAGCTGGCTCGAATACCCCTGGTTCTGGAAGGCACATGAGTCCGAACGCTATGTTGAATGTGCGACCGACACTACACTACGTAGGTACCAGTGCAGGTGAGGCGTCGGTCGGTCCTATAAACGGCGGCAGCGGCGCGAGGAGTTAACGACCGGACGTGCTGCAACCTAGGGATCACCAGGCAGCTCTTTCGCTCTATAGGGATCGGGAGGGCATAGCACAATTCTTCTTGGAGGAGGGTTGGTTTGCCCGGGTGACTGATCCTGCCATAATGTACTCCTACCTACACGCACCGGCAACCGAAGTCGAGCATACATACGACGATCTTCATGCGTGAATAGCCGGGAGGAAAGAAAGGGCGGTAGATGATAATTAAAAAGGGCGCCGCGTCTGGACGGGCGGGCAGAATGGATGAGCGAAAGGTGCCATGGAGTGAGGAATACCCCGAGTCTCATGTAAGACAACTAAATGCACCTCGAGGTGCAGCCGAGGAACTGGGGGACCTTCTCGAGCACAGGATAGGCAATTGAGAGATAGAGCTAGCCTATTCGTTATGGGGAATCTATGCTCCGGGCCGAAAAGAATAGAGCTTACCTACGGCACCTGGCTTTCTCCGGCGCATATTAGCTTAGCTGCGCTTAATAGGCCGGCTTCCTCTCTGGCGGCCACTTACCTTACCCACGCTACACTCCCACTCCAAGCTACGCCTGCTGAGCAAGATGCATTGCGATTTCCTCTTCTGTGGACGCACCGGAATCTTCTCCAGGACGAGAAGATAAAGACTTTTATGGCGGGCTTTATCTCGTAAAGCCAAAGACGCCCGGGGGAAGGGGACATAATCAATAGAACCTGGCTGGGGTAGTGAGGCCCATTCCTAACCAGTTTCGAAAAGGTCCGCTCATGCTGGAGGGAGCATCCCCACTTAGTGATCGGTCCGCTAGTTCGCGCAAATCCGAATAAGTTATCACGGACGAGCCACATGCAGGGAAACTTGCACGTGTGGTTCTGGCCGGGCTTTCCTGAGGTATCTAATAACCTTGCTTCTGCTCGCCGCTGGCGCACCTCTCCTAACTATTGCCCATTTATTCCGGAATAATCTTTTTAGGAGGGACAATTTTACATATTTCTGCCAAATCCTTCTATTATTAAGTACGGCTGGTACCATTTCGATGTGTTTCGATTCTTCCGAACAAGAGAGGTTTGATGCTTTTGAATTCATTGTATTAATTCCACTTCCTACTCGCAGTATGCTCTTTATGATCTCGGCTCATGATTCAATTGCCATGTATTTAGCTATTGAGCCTCAAAGTTTATGTTTTTATGTGATGGCAGCATCAAAAAGAAAGTCTGAATTTTCCACGGAAGCCGGCTCGAAATATTTGATCTTAGGTGCATTTTCCTCTGGAATCTTACTGTTTGGGTACGACCGGACAACTACCGATATCTAAAAATATCCTTTCTTAGCTTAGAATGTTGTTGTTAAATATATATCGTAAACTATCGGATCGGGTATTGTATTACTTAGATGTGAAACTTGCAGACCTCATTGGTGATCTTACGGGGGGAACTAAATATAAAATAATATATAGACTTGTAGAGACCCTCTATGTAGTTGTCTGGCGATCGATCTACATCTTTCCTCAAAGCCCTGGGGCTGTGTCTCGATCTCCTACGTGCGAAATCTGAGGGACTAGTTCCTATGGAGATTCCCTTTGGTCTAATTCCACGCCTTATGACGAAAGGAGAGTCGGCGTGGCGTAAAGTTAAGATTGAGGGAAATAGAGATAAATTCCCTTATGGGGTATTCCGAAGGTGTAACCTAGGCAACGAAATAAAAAGGGGCCCGAGACTTCAACTAGAGGAGCGACCAGTTGGTTCACCAAACCCCGACCCAGCGTCACGCGTTCTCCAGGTCCGAAGGGATCCAGTGCCCAACTACCGACTCCTTCCGGAATTGCGTTATCGGAGCCGAGCCAGGAATGGCCGTTAGTGGACACCTACCACTTTTCACCGGTTAGAGAGGCCCTCTTTAATACATTAAGAAAAGATGTTCACAGGGGCCAGAAAGACTCGGTCATAGGAACTTAGACCGCCTACGCGCTGGTAAACGAAAACCACCTCGACCGGATCAGAGTAAACAACAATGTCGAATCAGGCCGCCCCTTGCCTTGAAAGAATTCACAGGCGGCCACCAGCTTTCATTAATTCAATCAATAAGGGGATATCTGCTGCTTACTGCTCACGGAAACATCCGACCTATACTATAGTCAAGTCGTCCGCCTATCTTTCTGATCTCTCTTCCTTCTATTTTTCATATTTTTGGCTTTGACCAATTCAAGGTGAAAAAAAATGGGGTTGGCTAAAGCTAAAAAAGGGGAAGAGAGGATAGCTTTGGGCTCACTTCTGCATTTTTTTTTAGGGATTATCAATCGCTCTTTTTAGTGGGGAGGAATAGTGCGTGAATGGCGGTTCTCAGACAAGGGAATCGTTCCTCTCTAAAAAAAAAAAGATAGGCTAGAATGAATGCTTCTATCGATAGAGCTTTCACGTCTGCATATAGAATAGTTTTTTTGCCCTTCCATTCCGTTCTTACTATATCATGGGCTGTTGGGTTGGAATCCGTGTGATGGTTCGAGAGTAAAATATTCTTCGCATCCATCTTCGGCCTTGTGTTAGAAATGTCCCGCGGGACTGAGTTAGTGGTCGAGTCGTTTTTGGTAATTGACACCCCTCGCATTAGTTTCAATTCATATGTTACCATTCATAGTGAAGTAGCCCTCTTTTTTATGTCTTAGTGCCTTATTCTATCTATCAAAGTCCTTCTTTGTCTATAGCTCGGGTCAGTCCCCCATGGTCTGCTTTTATTTTCTCGAACAGTGCCGGCCCGCATCAGGGACTCTCGTGCGAGCCATACAACGTTCCCAGGCAGGAACTGCTCCTTTCCTTGAGCTCCCTATTTTTTTTGTTCCTCCCATCCCAGCCAGGCCAGGCGTTGATCTCGCAACGGCCCTCCAGCATGTCCTCATATCGCGTCCGTCACCACAGCAGCGCATCCCCAGATAGATACTAGCCATTGTGACTTGGTCGTAAAAAGGGGCACAAACATAAAGTACTCTTCCATATCCCAAAAGTTAGTCTTCGATCCTTAGCATCTCGGGTGCCAACGAATGCCTTTGGTTTCGCTTGATTCGAACCATCTCCGTCGAGCCACTGCTTACGGTCTTATGTAGTATGGGGACCTCGCCCCTATTCTCTAAAGCTTGCCAGCCACCCCGTGGAAGGTCACACAAGAAGGCTATTCGACCGACAAAACTTAGGAATTAGTGCGTGCTGAAAAATTTACTTTTCTTTCTAAGTGAAGGGCAGGAGAAAGAATCTTGCATCTATCTCGAGTTGCTCCCTTGAGCGATCTATCCCTGGTTTTGTGACGTCGAGTTTGCTCTATTCTCTCAGCTCGGGCTCCTTTCAAGCTTAGCTTCGCGCATGATAATGATAGCGGCATTCTTTTTTTTGTTTTGGGGAAGGAAGTCGCTCGCTAGTGCACTGCACCTCACCCAAGGTTCACGTCGCTAGGTCAATTCATGCTTCGACGCACTCCCGCCTCGTGTTTTCGACAGAGTGTTGTGCCATACTTCGAGAATGACACGGTTCGGAGGAACTCTAACTCATTTGGGTGAAAACTCCTTCTTCCAATCCCGTAGAGAGGCCCGGAAGAATAACAAGACGATTGACCAATTGAATCATCTTAAATTAAAGACATCATGCCCTAGACGCGAAGGTGAGTAAGAGAGCCGGGTGAATTCTGCGAAGATAGAAGAGCGGACTTCTGAGGAGACTGGAAGCCTATAAATAATAGGAATGGCAAACTGGAACCTCATCCTTCAAAGGTTTGGTGTATATGTGTCCTATTCGTAACGACCCCGACCTTGCGTCAGTCAGGGAAAGTGGCAAAAAGCCTAAGACTCTACGGGCTAGCCGGGCCTAAAGGAGCTTATCAAATTCCACCTATGTAGTGGCTCGCATTCAACAACTAAGAGTCTTCCTTCTCATCTCCTTCCTTTTTTTTAATTCCATTCTTCTTCATTTCCCACCCTAGCCGCCCTTCCTTAACAAGATGGCTCGGAGCAAGCCAAGCAAAGTCTTACGTTATCTACTATCTTTTTTGTTAGCGCAGAAGGGGGGTAAGCACACAATGAAATAGGTGGAGAGTCATATTTCAAAGCCCGTTTAGCCCTTCGGACTAAGGCGTGACCATAGGATCTCACAGTGTCAGAATGAGTTGAAGACGATATGTGGTGTCCAGTCGGATAGGGCGAGGCGAGAAGGGGAACAAGAGTCAGAGATAAGGTGAACAGATCTCAAAGCAGGCTACGAGACTATATTTTAAATGTCTGGGCCTCTTCGGAAGGCTGTTCAAAGGGGAGCTATCAAGGCTCAAGGAAAAGTCTCACCTCCGTCTAGTGCTACTATTAGGGAAGTAGACGAACGATCAGGCTTCCATCTACCACTCTAAGGGTTGGAAGGTATATAAAAGGACGAGGAGTTAAATAGTAGGGAAAAGCCTTAGCCAGACGAGTGGCTGATTAAGGAATCATGGCACTCAAGTCCAACTTTCAGAGATTACTTTCTCTTAGGGAATTAGCCAGAGGGGAAGGACTCAATCATAAATAATACTCAAAGCTAGAAAACATTCAGTTTTAATGAGTGAAGAATAGTCTTTAAAGCGAAGTCTTCATTTAATCAAACATATCTTTTTTAAAGATTTAGGAAAGGGTGGTATAATTTATAATGTCTAATTTAATATATCAATCATATCTTTCAGTCTTTTATTGAAGTCTTAATTACAGAAGGCTGACTTCCCTTGTTGCTGTGACACTTTACGGCTTACCGTCTGGAAAAGGTTTTGAGGATGTTCGACTCTTAATAGGTGACTCGTCTGCAAAAGGGTACGTATGCTTTAACATTAGATCCGGTAAAGGGGTTAAAGGGCAGAAAGATTAGTTCAAGTTTCTTCCGCTTCATCTCCTCTTATAGCGGTATAAAGACTTCATACCTCTCCAAGCCTATGAGCTTCAACACCAGCTCTTCCAGGTCCAAGGCGAACAATGCCTAAAGTACAGCAGGATAAGACTGAATGGGAGGGGATAAGAAAATACCTAAACTAACCGAGGGATAAGATTATTTTCGGGTAAAAACTTGCAAGATAAGTTCCCCCCTCCAACTACTAAATACTCCAACGGGTGGAGAAAAAGACTAAGATATGACCCCACCCCAGGAAGAGAATCTTTCTTGAATAGGGGAGTGAGCGGCATAGATGGCAAAGCGGATCTCTTCGACTTAGCAAGAGCTTATACCTCGGCTGAACTTTCTCTACATCGGTCAGGAGTTGATGAGGAATCGGATAGACTAGTAAAGGCTTCTTCAACAAGACTTTTAAACAGAAGAAGATTGTCTCCTTCCTACGGGATGAATTTTAATCCCTGCTAGCGAGCATCCCTTTACTTTCTTCCCCGGTGGCATTTGAAAACTCCTGCTCCTTCGGCTTCGGAATCAAGACTATACCCTCTGCCAGCTTCTTTCTCGACGTGCGATGTCATCAGAGTGCTTCCTTTTCCGCCCTGTAATTCGCTCAAAGGAAAAGTGACACTACCTTTCATCAGTTTGAGATGGGAAATTGGATCAAGGAAATTCATACATATTTTGTGCTCACTCTTGACAACAGACTTTGTATTCATTGATGTGCTAACTTACAAAGAAGTGCCAATGGGGGGAGTCTATATCAGCTGACCGGAGAAAGGCTAAGCTTACTTTGCCGCGGCACCTTAGCGTCCCTTCCTCTCATTAGCTCTCTTTTATATGCACACGTGCGCGAGCCCTTTCAGAGAAGGAGTGGCTTCAGGCCGGCTTAGACTGCTTGACTGTCTTGCTAACCATTTCGCCTTGAGGGTTGCATGCTAGTCTTAGGTTGTATAAGAGATGTCGCCTTAAGGCTTCTTTTAATAAAAAAAATGGAAATAAGCTTTCTATATCCCGAAGGCCGATGAAACAGGATCTGGGGGCTTAGACCACTTTAACTCTTCTTTTTTTAGCTTAAATTAAAGATAGGCCTTCTCGAGCATTTTTAGACGAAGTAAAGGGAAAGTAAGGATCAATAAGAAAAGAATAGGCATCGAATGCCCTCTTTGAAAGGAAAGAATACGCTCTTGTCGCAATTGAATCAATAGTTAACCCAAACACAGAATAGGCAAGGCAGCTTGAAAAGAAGCTCTAAGCCTTGACGCTCTTGATGGCATTACCGCTGCTAGAAAGCTAACTGAATGCGTATCTGGTCTTGAGTAAATAGAAGCTCTGGGATTAGACGCTGTTGGCAATAACCGCTGCTACAGTTGGAGTTGCCGGTGCTTTAGTAAGAGTATGAGTAGGAACTCTTGTTGGTCTTGTTGTCGTATACGGTAATAGCCTTTTTGTCGTTTCCAGGGCTCTTCTCTTGTCACGAATCGGCTCTTTGAAGGAAGGAGGCAAAAGGTCTAGGCCCATCTATCCTAAAGTGAACCTTAAGCTAAGCTCTGATCTTCTTACTCTAAGAGCGGCAACAGCAAGTGCCCTTACTCCTAATAACAGAATCATCTTTAGTTACGATAGAACCACAAAAGTCAACTGAAAGCAAACCATCGAGGGGCCGTAGGCGGTTAACTCGCTCACTAAAAGAAGTGCTTTTTTTTTACACAAGGTAATGCTAATTAAAGTGCCACAGTTGATTCGTCGAAAAGACTAGCAGCATTTGTCCACTTCTCTGACTCTGAAGACGTCGAAGCGGTTGGCCCCCCCATTTGATCAATTACATTGCCTTCTGTAAGAGCTATTGATCATGTCTGCTAGTATTCTGTAAGGAACTTTCTACAGGCATGGTACGAACCAGTCCCTAGCGGCCATCATGGTCTAAAGGGAGGCTCACTTCTTCTCTCATGCTTCTGATGGATCTAGCAAAGAAGGATCCACCTCTTATAGGGATCTGGTCACTCATTCGGATTGAGATTCATCCAAGTCTACCATAACGGCTGCTAAATCCCTCCCTATTTCACTTTGACTCTTTTCAGGGCGGGAAAAAGACCGGCTCTCTAGTTCTGTCATGGAAGGGGGCAAGGTGCTGACCGATGTCGATTAGGAAGCTGCTCCTGTTGTAAAGAAGTGAGGCAGCGAAGAAGAAGCATTTTAGCATTCACCTGTCCTTCCTTCTTTATGGAATGCTCAAGCCTAGTGAGAACTCAAGTCGATTCGAATGACCGGATCCGCTGGAACTAAGGCTATTTCCAATGCCCGAAAGGAAGGTGCTTAAGCTGAAAGAGTGGTCAGTGAGGCTCAATTCTTTGTATTGATTCCAAGACCCAGGGCATAAGGAATTCACTAAGTCTAAGAAGATTCTCCTTTTGATTCAATAGAAGGGGATGCCCCCAATGTGGTAATAGCCGGTAGAGACCTACGTTATTCACAATAGGTGAACTTGCTAGAATGCTGTTTAATAAACTGCTTTATATAGGTAACTGGAAAGCTCTATCCCCCTACGTCAGCTGGCTGAAAAAGCAATTTATCCTTATTCAACTCGGTAAATTGAAAGAAGTCCCAACCACGAGGCTTTGCCGCGAGAGTTTCGACATTAGTGATTTGCTCTGAATCAGGCCCCTAAACCAAGGCAAATAGCCCAAAATACATATGAATCCGACAGATCGGACCGAACTGCCAATGAAATCCATTTAGCCAGTTAAGCTAAGAAGAAAGAAATAGATCAGAAATAGAGTTTGAAGGCCCGAGAGTACGGGAACAGGTCCGGTAGGGAAGGTGCGAGATGATGAATGAAAGGGTCAGATGAATCCGTGACTGCAGCGACTGAGGAAGGAATCGATGAAGTCATTGCCAGCCGTCTTGTATCCTGGCAGAAGATCCCCAAAAAAGCAAGCAGCATTTATTTCCTCGGTAAGGCCCGGGGGATGCCTCCTACCTTCCTTCTCGCAGTCAGCTATGTAACTCAGGCAGCAAAGGTTCAAGCCACTCTTTACAGCTTCTTGTGGTTGACGCTAAAAGCTCCTTGTGACAACTCTTCTTGTTCGCTCCTACGCGTATGCCGAGTTCCATCTTTGGAAAAATGAAACTAAACTCGTTGCCAGAGAGAAAACATCACAAAATTAACCGACCCCGCCCATGGTCAGTAGTCAAGATCTATTATAAAAATAGTTGTCGAGGGAAGGAAGTCGAAAATCAACAGCTCAGAAAGCTTTCCCTTGACAAACCCGCACTTTGACAGCAAAAACCGCCCGCTACTCACAGAGAACAGAGATAAGAAGGAAGATAAAAGATAAAGAAGAATCCTAACCATAAGATAACCGGATCTTTATCAGAGTAACAGAATGCAAGTCTTTACCTTTGGCTAGATATAGAGTCGAGTGAGGCGAAATGAATTGCGTATATAAATATAGCAAGTAGTTTTTGTTTCGTGAACGTGATTTGTGTGGGGTCAATGTACTTGCCGAAACTCGCTTGGCAGAATAATCTTAGCCAAAGCGAAGAACCGGCTTGACATGCCGCGAATCCTCTGGAAAGAGAGGGATGGGGTTTCTCTCGCTTTCTCTTTTCCTCCAATCTATCCTTATTTTATACACAAGGCAAGAGCCTTCGGGTATTCTTTTCTTCGGATGATAACGGTATGACCAAAAGGGCGAGACCCAGGAGTATTGATGTCTAGGACCGGGTGGAAGGAGCCATCTCCATACTCTCTAGTGGCACGAACTGACCTCCTAATTATATAGAAGGCATGAAGCTCGCGTTCTCGCAATCTGCGGTCAATGCCGGTTGAACTTCGGCAGAGACCTTAACAATAGAACCTCAGAACGGAAACTTTAAACATTGATGGTATGTGGAGGATCCGGCCTCACGCAACCAAGGCTTTCCAAGTAGTAAGTTGAATGAAGTGAGGATATCTATGACATGGAAGGTGGACCAAAAGGTTTGGCGTTTTTCAGGCCTATTTGGACATCGGCAATCAGCCTGCCTCTTGCTGGCCTTATCGAATTATCATAAGCGGTGATGTACACGGGAGAAGGAGCCAGTGAGTCCTCATAAATGTCAAGGGCGCGCAGCGTGGATAGGGGGGGAACCCGTATGTTTTTGTGAAAAAAGCTCGGCTCCTGTTATTGCTGGAAAAAAAAACCTAATAACTCTATTTGATGTCGATTCATCCATACTTCCATTTTAGAGGGAGGCTGACTGCTTGCCGGCTGGTAGCTGTATGAGCGGTAACGTCCACGTACGGCTCCGTGAGAAGGG